CCCGAAGTGGCAAAGCCTTGGGTTAAAATAGCGCTTGGGGCGGTTATTTTACTGAAAAAATTCTTATAGTTTCTAAAATATGGAACTATATGAATAAGGGAGAAACTCCATGAAAGGAACATTAATGATTCATATAGATCACTTAATGGTACATGTCCCGAATAAATCCAACGAGTAACTAATAATCCTGTTATACAGAAAAAAGTAGCTATCATGCCTTTTTCTGACGAATCACATAGTCCTACAATTTCATAGACCAAGGTCATCAGATGAGTAGGAATCACAATTGAAATGATCGAAAAAGATATGTGAGTTAATATATGTTCTAAAGTTGCAAATATCATAAACAATCATTTTTTGTTTTTATAGTTATAAAAAAAGGGAACCCTTCCTTAATTACCGAATGTAAATATGGTATCGAATTACAGGATCCGTTGTGTCCTTTTTTGTTTTAGAGAATGCCGCCACTCGGACTCGAACCGAGATGCTCTAGCACTGCTTCCTAAGAACAGCGTGTCTACCGATTTCACCATGGCGGCTTGTTCGAAGTAATACTAACCCATGCATATTCAATCGTCGATATTGAGAGGTTCAATGCAATTGCAATAGATGATTATTGAATCAATCGAAGAATAGCCATTCAAGTCAATATTTGAAGGTTCCATAATTGTTACTAGCTTACCTTAAAGCTTAGTAATAGTGAATCGATGGGGAAAATAGTGAATCGATGGGGAAAATGGCAATCCCCATCTCGCAAATCATATAAAAAAGCACTCTATTCACTATATTGAACCTTGTATCTTGCGTCTAATAACGCCCTTTTTTCAAACAAAACACAAATAGTGCCATTTTGAGGGCCCAGTATATGATACAGAATCATTAATTTATCCAATCATTGATTGATGTTGATTTAGATCATTTGAAGGGTTTCTTATCACATTATTATTTATTCTTTGCTTTTTTTATTTCATTTTTTTTTGTCGTACAAAAAAACCTTTTGAATAACCGGTAGAAATGGATTTAGCTAAAGAAAAAGCTTTTACCGCTGCCCAATATCCCTTTCTCTTCCAAAAATTTCTACGAATATGCTTTTTTGATATAGAAGTACGTTTTTTTGGAACCGCCATGCAAAAATGAACTTTTCTAAGTTGAATGTGAAAGACATGTATTGTTCAAAATAGATCATTAATTCTTTCTATTCATATATCTATTATTTAGTTTATAGATTTTCTTCATAACATACAAATATGCGCATATAGCATATAATAGGGAATAGGGGCTAAACTCAATTATTGCTAGGGACTCAAACTCAAGTTGGAGAATAAAAAGAAAGGAGATTCGATTCGCTAGGTATAACTCTCATAGAAAAAAATAGTTATCTTTTTTCTCTTTTTGAAGTATTCATTATCATTATTATTGCATACAATATTGCATACAATGAAAATCTCAGAAGAAAGAAAATTGTACTAATTGTTTCATATCTCCATTCATTAGGATCGATGGTATCAACTACCGATGAAATCGACCCCCGCAGATAAATAATATAAAAAGAAAAATAAATAAAATAAAAGGTTACAATTCCTATCTCAGTCTATTTCAAATAGACCATATATATAACCTACATATACCTACCGTCGTAATACATTTCATAACAATAACCAGAAATTCATTACCTACATGAGATAAAACAATAAGATTTTCTCTACCAATTGATCCCATTAAAGCATAGCGCCCCCACGATTCGAATAATACTTTTGTTCAATGATCCATTACTTGAACATTACTTGAACTTGATTAAGGCAATTTAAGTAACCAGTAACCTCTTACTTCACCTTCTTACTTCACCCATATGGGAGGTTACAAGTATCATAGAATTTCCCACAAGTTCTGGTGGAAGCCAATCAATCAGTTTCAAATTAAATTTAAATTAGTTAATGATTTTGGATAAAAGATCTTGTTGGGTTGAGTTATTTGTGGATCTCATGATCCATATCAAAAGCTAATAATTACTTCACCCCTAGTATTAAGCAATAATTTGCTTAATTATATCATTTGACCAATTCAATTGTAACTCCTTGGGTCAAATTTTAAATAGTCGAGATTAATAAAAAAGAATATTCTTTTCGTATCCTTATTTTGGTTTGTGTTTAAAAAAAAATAAATAAGAACTGGTGATGAATATGAATTGGGAACAATAATTAATATAATTAATTAGAAGAAAATAGAGGAAAAAGGTTTGATTTAATTTTATTATTATGGTTATGGAACGCACATATCAATATGCATGGATTATACCTTTCGTTCCGCTTCTAGTTACTATGTTAATAGGATTGGAACTCCTGCTTAATCCGACAGCAACAAAAAATATTCGTCGTATATGGGCTTTTCCCGCTGTTTTATTGTTAAGTATAGTTATGGTCTTTTCCACCAAGCTGGCGATCCAGCAAATCAATGGTAGCTCAATTTATGAATATCTATGGTCTTGGAGCATCACTAGTGA